ATTTGCAATATTGTAATAATTTAAAATGTAAATTTTTGGGTGCCACAGTTTACTTTGGGTCTATCCTGTTTCCGGGGGGTTTTCAGGAGTGTTATAGATCTTAAGAGTAAGGGGGGTAGGGGGGTTTTCCCGAAAATAAACCCTTAACGGGGGGATAATAATAGACTATTTCGACTTATCAACTATTGTTATGTCCTTGATATAATTTTATGTAATTCTTATGTAATGTCTTCTATCTTTTCAATTATATCTTACTTGCAAGGAAATGTACAACCTTGTTAGTTAATCCCGTGTGCACTCTGAAATGTAAATGAAGGGAGGACAAAAAAGAGAACCAGTAGCCCTATGGAAAGAACGCCCGGCATGGGGGGTGTCCCATCATAGTACTCCACCATTAACTTATGCCAGGGTAGTGGATTCGTTTGGGGAATACCCTATTAATGTTCCTGAAGTAGGAACCAAATGCCAGGAATAGTTCATTTAGTGAAACCCCCACAGTCAATTGTCCCTCACCTTCAATAACAGTTAGCGCTTAACCATAGGTTGGTCGGTTCTTATTGGGCTAAACTGTTTCATTACAGAGAAGTTGAGTGCTTGGTATATATTTATTACTAGCATTTTAATTCTGATTAAGCTATTTCCTGGTTGACTATAAATTATATTTAGATTATAATTTAATGGTTTTAACACTTCTTATTAATATGTACTCGAGTATGGTTTAAATACAAGATGGCTTATAATACATAGATGTACATACCTACATTATTTATTGTAATACTACAATAGAAGCAAAGAATAGTTTAGTTTCAGAATACTAGCTTTGGGAGCTAGTGGTGAGGGTTTGAATCCCTTTTCTTTGAGCAGTAGGAGGGGATTTAACCCTCGGCCTCCGGTTTACAAGACCGGCGCTCTGAGGCTGAGCTACTAGTGCACGCTCATTCTAGGGCTTTGTTTTCCAATAGGCTGGCTAGGGGCATGAGGCATAGGAATAGTGAGAAGTAGATGATGGAGGCAATTTGGCCGATGATGATAAATGGGTGTTCAACAGGCATTCCTCCGATTCAGGTTAGGATAACGATGTCGGCAATTAAGGTTCAAAATAAAAATTGGGTAATAGGACGAAATATTGTTCCTCGTTGTTTAGAGGTGTGTAGGATGGGGACAACCATAAGTACAAGGATGGATCCTAAGAGGGCTAGAACTCCTCCAAGTTTGTTAGGGATGGATCGGAGGATAGCGTAAGCAAATAAGAAATACCATTCAGGCTTGATGTGGGGTGGTGTCACTAGGGGGTTGGCGGGAGTGAAGTTGTCGGGGTCTCCTAAGAGGTTGGGGGCAAATAATGCGAGGGATGAAAGGGCAAGAAGGGCAGCTGCGAACCCTAGTAGGTCTTTGTAGGAGAAGTAGGGGTGGAAGGGGATTTTATCGGCGTCCGAGTTTATTCCTAGTGGGTTGTTGGATCCTGTTTCGTGGAGGAAGATGAGGTGAATTATGGTGGCTGCTGCAATGACGAAAGGGAATAGGAAGTGGAAGGCGAAGAAGCGAGTTAAGGTTGCATTATCAACGGAGAAGCCTCCTCAAATTCATTGTACAAGATCATTACCGATGTATGGGACGGCTGAGAGGAGGTTTGTAATGACTGTGGCCCCTCAGAAGGATATTTGTCCTCAGGGTAGTACGTAGCCGACGAAAGCCGTCATCATTACTAATAGTAGAAGAACTACTCCCACGTTTCAGGTTTCTTTATAAAGGTAGGAGCCATAGTAAAGGCCTCGTCCAATGTGAAGATAGATGCAGATGAAGAAGAAGGATGCTCCGTTGGCGTGAAGGTTTCGGATTAGTCATCCGTAATTTACGTCCCGGCAGATGTGTGCCACGGATGAAAAGGCTGTGGCGATATCAGAGGTGTAATGTATCGCTAAGAATAGGCCTGTAAGAATTTGGATAATTAGGCACATACCTAATAAAGAGCCAAAATTTCATCAGACTGAGATGTTGGAGGGGGCAGGGAGGTCGACGAGGGCGTCATTGGCGATTTTTAGTAGGGGGTGGGTTTTGCGAAGGCTGGCCATTATAGGTTCTTGTAGTTGAATAACAACGGTGGTTTTTCAAGTCATTGGTTCCGGTTAGAATCCGGGCGAGAATTATGACTTATGTTATGTCTTTGTTTTTGCTTGGGTTGGTGCTAGGTTTGTTAGCGGTGGCTTCAAATCCCTCTCCTTATTTTGCGGCGTTAGGGTTGGTTGTTGTCGCGGGGCTGGGGTGTGGTGTTTTATTAGGGCATGGAGGGTCTTTTTTATCATTAGTGTTATTTTTGATTTATCTTGGGGGGATGCTTGTGGTATTTGCGTATTCTGCTGCGCTTGCGGCGGAGCCTTATCCAGAAAGCTGGGGGAGTGAGCCGGTTGTTATGTCTATACTTTGGTACACTTTTGTAGTTGCCGTGGTGTCTGCTTTATTTCGAGGGGGGTGGTATGAATTTTCTTGGGTGTCTGTTGATGAGTTCGGGGGTTTCGCAATGGTGCGGGGGGATGTGAGTGGGGTGGCGTTATTGTTTTCTGCTGGTGGGGGACTTTTAGTAATTAGCGCTTGGGTCTTGTTATTAACGCTGTTTGTAGTGCTTGAGCTAACGCGGGGGTTGAGTCGGGGGGCTTTGCGGGCTGTTTAAAGGGAGGCGAGTACGACTGCGAGGGAGAGTGTGAAGATAAATAGAGTGAGGTAAGTTTTAATTATCCCTTTTTGAATGTTGCTTGTTGTAGTCACTAGGGGTTTGTTGATAGAGATTAAGGCTTTAGGGGCAATTTTTTCTAATCATGTTTGATCCACTGTTTGGGATGCAATTGTTTGGCCTAGTATTAGATTGATTTGGGGGGTGAGGCGATGGATTGTTGCCGGGAAAAATCCTAGCATGTTGGAGAAGTGGTGGGTGGCGAGGGCGGGGGTTTGTTTAAACTGTTTGGCTGTTAAGGATGCTATTTCGAGGGCGGAGAAAAGGCCTAGGGCTGTGACTATCAGGGCTGCAAGTTTTAGGGCGGGAGGTATTGTTATCACGGGGGTTTTGAGGGGTAAGATGTTAGAGGTGATTACTAGGCCTGCGATAATGCTCCCTCAAGCTAGTCGTTTGATAGGGTTGATTACGGCTGGGTTGTTTTCGTTGATAGGGGAGAGGGAATTAAAGCGGGGGTGGCCCATGGAGACGAGAAATACAATTCGGAGGCTGTATACTGCTGTAAAGGAGGTGGCAATTAGTGTTAGGGTGAGGGCTCAGGCGTTTAAGTGGGATGTATTTAGGGCTTCAATGATTGCATCTTTGGAGAAAAATCCCGCTAGGAAGGGGGTGCCTGTTAGTGCGAGGCTGCCAAGGGTGAGGCAAGAGGAGGTAAAGGGGGTGAGGTGTTGTATACCTCCTATTTTGCGGATGTCTTGCTCGTCGTTTAAGCTGTGAATAATGGAGCCGGAGCATAAGAAGAGTATGGCCTTGAAGAAAGCGTGGGTGCAGATATGGAGGAAGGCAAGTTGTGGTTGGTTGAGTCCGAGAGTTACTATCATCAAGCCTAGCTGGCTGGAAGTAGAGAAGGCTACAATCTTTTTGATATCGTTTTGGGTGAGGGCGCAAGTGGCTGTAAATAGGGTGGTTAGGGCTCCAAGGCATAGGCAGGTAGTTAAAGCTGTTGGGTTGTTTTCTAAAAGGGGGCTGAGTCGGATGAGGAGGAAGATTCCGGCGACGACCATTGTGCTTGAGTGAAGTAGGGCAGAGACCGGTGTGGGGCCCTCCATGGCGGAGGGAAGCCACGGGTGTAGGCCGAATTGTGCTGATTTTCCGGTGGCGGCAAGAATGAGGCCCAGGAGGGGCGGTGTAAGATTCATGTCTTGGGTGGCAGAGAAGATTTGTTGGATTTCTCATGAGTTAACATTTATTGCTAGCCATGCCATGGCAAAAATAAGTCCAATATCTCCGACCCGATTATATAGAACAGCTTGTAGGGCGGCGGTGTTTGCGTCTGCTCGGGCGTACCATCACCCGATGAGTAGGAAGGACATGATTCCAACGCCCTCTCACCCGATAAACAGTTGGAACATATTATTGGCGGTTACGAGGATAATCATTGCGATTAAGAAGATTAGTAGGTATTTGAAGAATCGTCCTATGTTGGGGTCGGCGTGTATGTATCATGAGGCAAATTCTAGGATGGATCAGGTGACGTACAGGGCGACGGGTGTAAAAATAATAGAGTAAAAGTCGAAGTAAAAGCTAATATTGATGTTAAAGGTTTCTGTGTTTATTCAGGACCAAGTTGTGGTGATAATTTCCGCTCCTTGGTTGAGGAATAAAGCGAGGGGTAGCAGGCTAACAAAGAATGCTATTTTTACGGCGGTTTTTACTTGTGTTAGTGCCCAGTCGTGTTCTCGGGGGTTGGGGTTAATTGTTGTGACAATGGGGTATACTAATAGTGCAAAGATGATGACAAGGCTGGAGGCTATTATTAGGGCGGAGGGGTGCATAGCTGCTACTTGGATTTGCACCAAGAGTTTTTGGTTCCTAAGACCAACGGATGAGCTGTTATCCTTTAGAAGCGGGTTCGAGTGAGCCTTGGGGTTCAACCAAGGAGGCGAAGATTAGCAGTCTTCATTGCTAGCGAGCATCTCTCGGTGGATAAGAGGATTTTAACCCCTGTCCTTAGAATCACAATCTAATGTTTTAGTTAAACTATATCTACAGGCAGTCCATCCTCAGATTAGTTCGGGCTTAAGAATGAGAAGTAGGAGGGGGAGGAGGTGAAGGGTAATTAATAAATGTTCTCGGGAGTGAGTTGGTTCGGTTGCCAGAATGTGTGCTGGAACTTTTCCTCGTTGAGTTATCAGGAATATGTATAGGGAGTAGCCTGCTGTAATAAGGGTGCCTAGTCCTGTGAGTGCGATCGTTCATCATGATCAGTTCAGGAGGGAGGTAATAATTATTAGCTCTCCTATTAAGTTGGGGAGAGGTGGAAGGGCGAGGTTTGCTAGGCTTGAAATAAACCACCAAGTAGCCATCAGTGGAAGGATAGTTTGTAGGCCCCGGGCTAAAACTATTGTCCGGCTGTGGGTGCGTTCGTAGTTTGTGTTAGCTAAGCAGAAGAGTGCTGATGAGGTTAAACCGTGGGCAATTATTAGGATTAGGGCTCCTGTGAATCCTCAGGGGGTTTGGATTAAGATGCCTCCTACTACTAGGCCTATGTGGCTTACAGATGAGTAGGCGATCAGGGATTTTAGGTCTGTTTGTCGTAAGCAGATCGAGCCTGTTATGATGATTCCTCATAGTGCTAGGACAATAAATGGGTAGCTTAATTCCTTTGTGAGGGGGTCAAGAATAATTAGTATGCGTATTATGCCATAGCCTCCAAGTTTAAGGAGGACGGCGGCTAGGACTATGGAGCCGGCAACGGGGGCCTCTACGTGTGCTTTGGGGAGCCAAAGGTGGACACCATATAAGGGCATTTTGACAAGAAAGGCTAGCATGCAGCCCGCCCATCAGAATTTATCGGCTCATCCTGAGAGGTGCAGGGGCTCTGAGTATTGTAGGATCAGGAGGGAGAGTGTGCCCGTTGAGACATATAGAAGGGAGAGGGCAACCAAGAGAGGGAGAGAGCCAGCTAGTGTATAGAACAGAAAGTATGTGCCTGCATTCAGTCGTTCGGTTTGGTTCCCCCACCGTGTGATGAGGATTAGGGTTGGGATAAGGGTGGCTTCAAATATGACGTAAAATATCATTACTTCAGTGGCTCCGAAGGCTATAATTAGAAAGATTTGGAGGGATGTTAGGAGGGAAATATAGAGTCGTTGGCGGTTTTCAGGTTCAGGTGCAATATGGTTTTGGCTGGCGAGGATCATTAAGGGGAGGAGTCAGCAGGATAGAACTAGGAGGGGGGTGGATAGGGCATCTGTGGCTAAGTAAGAATTTGTAGTGGTTCATCCGGTTTCGGATATATTTTTCAGTCAGGATAGGCTTGCTGTGGCGATTAAAAGGCTGTGGAGGAGGGTTGTAGGCCACAGTCATTTCTTAGGGACTGCCCAAGTCGTGGGGATAAGCATTAAAGTGGGGATAAGGATTTTTAGCATTGTAGGAGGTTAAGGGCTTGGAGGCGGTCTGTGCCGTGGGTTCGCGCTGTTGCGACTAGAAGGGCTAGTCCTGTGCTTGCCTCGCAGGCTGAGAAGGCTAAGAGAAGAATGGGGAGGGCGGAAAAGCTTGTGGAGGAGAGGCTCATGGACCATAGGGAGAGGGCAATGAATAGTGATAGTATTATGCCTTCAAGACATAAGAGAGCGGATAAAAGGTGTGTGCGGTGGAATGCTAGTCCGGATAATCCTAGTACGAAAGCTGTTGAGAAAGAAAAGTGGATAGGGGTCATAAGGTGGTTATGGACTTTAACCATAAGTATTTGAGCCGAAATCAAAGGTTTTTCTTAAACTAACCGCCTATTCAGCCCATTCTAGGCCTCCTTGGAGTCATTCATAGATTAGTCCGACTGTCAGGAGGACAAGAACGGCGGATGCTCAGAAAAAAGTTGAGAGGGGGCAGGAAAGTTGGTCCCCCCATGGAAGGGGAAGAAGAAGGGCGATTTCTAAGTCGAAGAGAAGAAAAAGGATAGCTACTAGGAAAAACCGGAGGGAAAAGGGAAGACGGGCAGAGCCTAGCGGATCGAACCCGCATTCGTATGGGGAGAGTTTCTCGTGGTCGGGGGTTATTAGAGGGAGTCAGAATGAGACGAGGGCTAAAATTGTCGATAAGGCAATGGCAATGAAAGCGATGGTTGTGATTAAATTCATTATCTTTCCTTGGATTTTAACCAAGACCATGTAATTGGAAGTCACTTATACTAACGTTGGTACTAGAAAGATTATGAGCCTCATCAGTAAATTGAGATGTAGAGGAAGAGTCATACTACGTCGACGAAGTGTCAATATCAGGCGGCAGCTTCAAAGCCAAAGTGGTGCTCGGATGTAAAGTGATATTGGACCTGTCGTAAGAGGCAGACGGCTAGGAAGGTTGAGCCAATAATGACGTGGAGGCCGTGGAAGCCCGTGGCAACGAAGAAGGTTGAGCCGTAGACTCCGTCTGCAATTGTAAAGGGGGCTTCATAGTATTCTATTCCTTGGAGGAATGTAAAGTAAAAGCCAAGAAGGATTGTTAGAAGTAAAGACTGGATGGCTTGTTTGCGCTCTCCTTCTATAATGCTGTGGTGGGCTCATGTTACTGTCACTCCAGAGGCTAGTAGTACTGCTGTGTTTAAAAGGGGGACTTCGAAAGGGTCGAGGGTTGTGATTCCTGTGGGGGGTCAGCAGCCTCCTAGCTCTGGGGTTGGGGCGAGGCTTGCATGGTAGAAGGCTCAGAAGAAGCCAAGAAAAAAGAACACTTCGGATGTGATGAATAAAATTATTCCGTAGCGTAGACCTTTTTGGACTGGAATTGTGTGGTGTCCTTGAAATGTCCCCTCTCGGACAATGTCTCGTCATCATTGGTATATCGTAAGGAGAAGGAGAATGGTGCCGAGCGCTATTAGGGTTGTTGAGTTGTAGTGGAATCAAATTGCTAGGCCGGATGTTATTAACAAAGCGGCAGCGGCCCCTGTTAGGGGCCAGGGACTAGGGTCAACCATGTGATATGCGTGTGCTTGATGGGCCATTAGACGTTTTCTTGTAGGTAGAGGCTTAGTAAAAGTACGAATACATAGGCTTGAATTATTGCAACTGCAACTTCTAGCAGGGTTAGTAGGAATAGTAGGGTTGTGGTGAGGATGGCTACGGCAGGTATTAGGGGCAGAAGGACGTATGCTGCGGTGGCGATAAGTTGGATTAGCAAGTGTCCGGCTGTTAGGTTGGCGGTGAGTCGGACTCCGAGGGCGAGGGGGCGGATAAATAGGCTAAGAGTTTCGATAATGATTAGTACCGGGATTAATGGGGTTGGTGTACCTTCGGGTAGAAGATGGCCAAGGGCAATTGTTGGCTGGTTTCGGAGGCCAATGATAACTGTGGCGAGTCAGAGGGGAACGGCAAGGCCCATGTTTAGGGACAGTTGTGTTGTAGGGGTAAAGGTGTATGGGAGGAGTCCGAGCATGTTGAGGGTAATTAGGAAGAGCATAAGAGATATAAGGATGAGGGCCCATTTATGTCCTCCGAAGTTGATGGGGAGGAGGAGCTGGTTTGTAAATCGGTTAATGAATCAGCTTTCAAGAGTTAGAAGCCGGTTGTTTATTCAGCGGGAGGTTGGGGTTGGGAATAAAAGTCAGGGGAGTAAGAGGGCAAGGGCAATTAAAGGGATGCCTAGAAGGACGGGGCTTATAAATTGGTCAAAGAAGCTTAGTGTCATGGTCAGTTTCAAGATTCTGTTTTTGGTTTTTCTGTGCTTTGGGTAGTGGGCTCATTGGGGAATGTGTGGGCTATGACTTTTGGAGGGATTACAGTTAAGAGAACAAATCAGGAGAAGACTAGAATAGCAAACCAAGGGGCAGGGTTTAGTTGGGGCATGTCACTAAGGGTGATTGGGGGTCACCAATCTTTAGCTTAAAAGGCTAACGCTAGGGCCCGATTTAGCTTCTTAGCGAGGCGTCTTCAAGTATTGCTAGGGATCAGTTTTCAAAGTGTTCTAGAGGGACAGCTTCAACAACGATAGGCATAAAGCTGTGGTTTGCTCCACAAATTTCTGAGCATTGTCCGTAGAACACTCCTGGGCGGGAGGTGATAAAGGCTGTTTGGTTTAGGCGTCCTGGGACCGCGTCTATTTTTACTCCGAGAGCAGGGACTGCTCAGGAGTGGAGTACGTCTTCAGCAGACACTAGGACCCGAACTGGGGATTCCACGGGCACAACTATTCGGTGGTCTGCTTCTAGCAGGCGAAACTGCCCGGGGGTTAGGTCTTGTGTGGGGATTATATACGAATCGAAGCCTAAGTCTTCGTAGTCAGTGTATTCATAGCTTCAGTATCATTGATGTCCTATTGCTTTGATTGTGAGATGGGGATCATTAATTTCATCCATCAGGTAAAGAATTCGAAGAGAGGGGAGGGCAATTAAGATAAGAATAATGGCTGGGAGAATTGTCCAGATAATCTCGATCTCTTGGGAGTCTAGAATATACTTGTTTGTGAGCTTAGTAGATACTATGGCAACAATAATATAAAGAACTAGTGTGCTAATTAAGAACACAATTATCAAGGCGTGATCATGGAAGTGAAGGAGTTCCTCTATAACAGGTGAGGCTGCATCTTGAAGTCCTAATTGTGAAGGATGGGCCATTACAAGATACGCGGGAATTTAGCCCACAATTCTGCCTTGACAAAGCAGTGTAATATCTGTTTTACTAGTATCTTATGAAGAAAGTGGCAGAGTGGTTATGTGTTTGGCTTGAAACCAATTTATGGGGGTTCAATTCCCTCCTTTCTCGGGTTAGTTTGCTTGTACTTGTACGAAAGCGGGCTCCTCAAATGTGTGGTAAGGAGGAGGGCAGCCGTGAAGTCACTCAACGTTTGTTGAAGTTAGCTCTACTGAGAGGACTTCTCGTTTGGCGGCAAATGCTTCTCAAATAATGAAGAGGAACATAATAACGGCGACGAGAGAGATTAGGGAGCCGATGGAGGATACTGTGTTTCAAAGGGTGTAGGCATCGGGGTAGTCTGAGTACCGTCGAGGTATACCAGCAAGCCCTAGGAAATGTTGCGGGAAAAATGTTAAATTTACTCCCGCAAATATCACTCCAAAGTGGATTTTTGTTCAGGTGTCGTGGAGGGTGTAGCCTGAAAATAGTGGGAATCAGTGTACGAAGGCAGCTACGATGGCAAAGACGGCTCCTATCGATAAGACGTAGTGGAAGTGGGCGACTACGTAGTATGTGTCATGGAGGACAATGTCGAGAGAGGAATTGGCTAGGACGATTCCCGTTAGTCCTCCTACTGTAAATAAGAAAATGAAGCCAAGAGCTCAAAGTAGTGGGGTTTCTCATTTGATGGCCCCTCCATGAAGGGTGGCTAGTCAGCTAAAGACTTTTACTCCGGTTGGGATGGCGATAATCATAGTGGCTGAAGTAAAATAGGCTCGTGTGTCGACGTCCATGCCCACCGTAAACATGTGGTGGGCTCAAACGATAAACCCAAGTAAGCCAATTGCTATCATTGCTCACACCATGCCCATGTAGCCGAAAGGTTCTTTTTTGCCGGAGTAGTAGGCTACAATGTGAGAGATTATTCCGAACCCCGGGAGAATTAAAATGTATACTTCAGGGTGCCCAAAGAATCAGAACAGGTGCTGGTATAGGATTGGATCTCCTCCTCCTGCGGGGTCAAAGAAGGTTGTGTTTAGGTTTCGGTCAGTTAGGAGTATTGTGATACCTGCAGCTAAGACTGGTAGAGAAAGGAGAAGGAGTACGGCTGTAATTAGCACTGCCCAGACGAACAGAGGTGTTTGGTACTGGGAAATAGCGGGGGGCTTCATGTTAATAATAGTTGTAATAAAATTAATGGCCCCAAGAATTGAGGAGATTCCCGCCAGATGCAGGGAGAAAATTGTTAGGTCTACAGAGGCTCCGGCGTGAGCAAGGTTGCCTGCCAGAGGGGGGTAAACAGTTCATCCGGTCCCTGCCCCTGCTTCAACTCCTGAAGATGCAAGGAGGAGGAGGAAAGAAGGGGGGAGTAGCCAGAAGCTTATGTTGTTTATTCGAGGGAAAGCTATATCGGGAGCGCCGATCATTAAGGGGATAAGTCAGTTTCCGAAGCCCCCAATTATAATTGGTATTACTATAAAGAAAATTATTACAAAAGCATGAGCTGTTACAATTACATTATAAATTTGGTCGTCTCCGAGGAGGGCGCCGGGTTGGCTTAGTTCTGCTCGAATCAGTAGGCTTAAGGCAGTTCCCACTATTCCAGCTCAGGCACCAAAAATCATATAAAGGGTACCGATATCTTTGTGATTGGTTGAAAAGAGTCAACGGGTAGTTGCCACGGGTATGATGGCTGAGGGTTAAGCGGTGGATTGTAGCCCCATGTACAGAGGTTCAAGTCCTCTTCGTACCAGCTCCGAGGTGTTTTACATATTAGATTGCAAATCTTAAGAAGCAGGCTAATTACCTGCCGGGGCTTTCTCCCGCCTATTTTTGCCCTGCTAGGCGGGAGAAAGTAGACGGATGCTCGCTGGTTTGAGCGCTTAGCTGTTAACTAAGATATTGTAGGATCGAGGCCTGCCTGTCTAGGAAGGCTTTAGCTTAATTAAAGTGTCTGTTTTGCATGCAGGAGATGTGGGGTAGTGTCCCGCAAGTCTTACAGAGGCTGAGAGATTTTAACTCCCACTGAGGGCTTTGAAGGCCCTAGGTCTGAATTAGCCTAAGCCTCTAGAGAGTGAGGGCTGCTATCACTCCGGGGGTAAGAGGGAGGAGGCATATTGCCATGACGGAAGTGAGGGCGAGGGGGAGGGTCGATTGTGTTGACTGTGCTCGTCATGGGGTTGTGCCTAAGGTAGTATTTGGTGATATGGTTAGGGTAGCTGCGTAGGTGATGCGGAGGTAAAAGTAGAGGCTGAGAAGGGCACTTAGTGCGGCCAGGGTTGTGATAGTAGCGAGTCCTTGCTTTGAGAGCTCCAGGATGATTATTCATTTGGGCATGAAGCCAGTTAGGGGAGGCAAGCCTCCTAGGGAGAGGAGCATGAGGGGGACTATTGCAGTTAGTGCTGGGGTTTTAGCCCATGAGAGGGTGAGTGAGTTGATGTTTGTTGAGTCATTGAGTTTGAATGTTATGAAAGTGGCGGCAGTTATGATGAAATATGTAATTAGGGCTAGGAATGTTAGGGAGGGGGAGAATTGTAATACGAGCACTATTCAGCCAAGGTGGGCAATAGATGAATATGCTAGGATTTTCCGCAGTTGTGTTTGGTTTAGTCCACCTCATCCTCCGACGAGGGTGGAAGTTAAGCCTAAGAAAATTAGGAGGTTTGGGTTTGCGGGTTGCATTTGAAGTAGAAGTGCGAAGGGGGCTAGTTTTTGCCATGTAGATATTAGTAGGCCTGTGGTAAGGTTTAGTCCTTGAAGAACTTCTGGGAGTCAGGAGTGAAGGGGGGCGAGGCCAATTTTTAGGGCGAGGGCAATAGTAATGACCGTGGTTGGGAGGGGGTGTGATATTTGGCTAATATCTCACTGTCCCTCCATTCAGGCGTTTGTCACGGCGGCAAACATAAGTGTGGCGGCGGCAGTGGCTTGAGCTAGAAAGTATTTAGTTGTGGCTTCAATGGCTCGAGGGTGGTGGTGTTGGGCTATGAGTGGGATAATGGCTAGAGTGTTGATTTCAAGGCCTATTCAGGCAAGGAGTCAGTGAGAGCTCATGAATGTGAGGGTAGTTCCTAGGCCCAGGCTCAGTAAGAGAGTCGTTAAAATGTAAGGGTTCATTAGCAAAGGAAGGATTTTAACCAACATGGTTGGGGTATGGGCCCAAAAGCTTTTTTAGCTGACTTTACTAGTAAGTGGTGTAGTGGAAGCACAGAGAGTTTTGATCTCTCCGGGTAGGGTTCGAACCCCTTCTTTCTAAGGAGTTGGGGGGACTTTAACCCCCGTGTTACACTCTATCAAAGTGGCCCTTAAACTTCAGGCACAACTCCCGGCTACAGTTGAGGGGGAAGGCCTGCAAAGGAGATGGGTAGTGCAAGGTGCCAGATAACAAGGGCTAATGTTAGGGGTAAGAAATTTTTTCATACGAGGTGCATTAGCTGATCGTAGCGAAATCGGGGATAGGAAGCGCGGACTCATAAGAATACCATGGACAGGAGCGCTGCTTTTGTCATCAAATTAATTGATGTTAGTTCTGGAAAGGTTGGGATGTGGGAGGCTCCTAGGAATAAAAGGGCTGAGAGTGTGTTTATGAGGAGGATGTTGGCATATTCAGCTAGGAAAAATAGCGCGAAGGGTCCACCTGCATACTCTACGTTGAAGCCAGAGACTAGCTCTGATTCCCCCTCTGTGAGGTCAAATGGGGCTCGGTTGGTTTCTGCGAGGGTGGAGATGTATCATATCGCTGCTATTGGTCAAGCGGGCAGGACTAGTCAGATGTTTTCTTGGGCCACGTTAAAGGTTTGTAATGTAAAGCCTCCTGTTAGGATAATCATGCATAGTAGGATCAGGCCAAGGCTGACTTCGTAGGAGATGGTTTGGGCTACTGCTCGTAATGCCCCGATTAGTGCGTATTTCGAATTCGAGGCTCAGCCTGAGCCTAAAATTGAGTAAACTGCTAGGCTTGAAAGGGCGAGGAGGAATAGGATGGTTAGGTTTAAGTCTAGGACTGGATAAGGCATAGGGATTGGGGCTCAGAGGGTTATAGCTAGGGTGAGGGCAAGTATGGGGGTGAGCAAGAATAGAATTGGGGAGGAGGTGGAGGGGCGGACTGGCTCTTTAATAAATAGTTTAACACCGTCTGCGATTGGCTGGAGGAGGCCGTAAGGTCCTACGATGTTGGGGCCTTTCCGGAGTTGTATATAGCCAAGCACTTTTCGTTCGATTAGGGTTAGAAAGGCAACGGCTAGGAGGACAGGGACAATAAAGGCTAGGGGGTTAATAATGTGGGTGATGAGGGTGGAGATCATAATTAAAGAGAGGACTTGAACCTCTGTAGAAAGGGCTTAGGCCTTTTGCAATGTCCGGGCTCTGCCACTTTAATATGCCATACTCTATGGCTGGGGGTTGTATCTTCTTGCTTACTTGAGTGGAGGGCAGTAAGTGAGGAGGAGGCTTGTCTAAAACATAGGCCTCATTTTTTTGGTCCTTTCGTACTGAAACAAATTACATCATAGATAGAAACCGACCTGGATTACTCCGGTCTGAACTCAGATCACGTAGGATTTTAATCGTTGAACAAACGAACCCTTAATAGCGGCTGCACCATTAGGATATCCTGATCCAACATCGAGGTCGTAAACCCCCTTGTCGATATGGGCTCTATAAGGGGATTGCGCTGTTATCCCTAGGGTAACTCGGTCCGTTGATCGGCCTAGGCCGGATCAGTAAGGTCAGAAATTCTGTTAATTAGAGCGGGAGCTCTTGCTTTTAGGGTTTAGTGGCCCCATTCCACATGGGGGTTTTTTGTTTCCCCGCGGTCGCCCCAACCAAAGGCAGTTAGGTTGTTTTCATAAAGTTATATTCTTTTATTAGAGATCTTTTACATGAGCAGCCTTAGTGCCTAAAGCTCCATAGGGTCTTCTCGTCTTATGTTTGTATCCCCGCCTCTGCACGGGGAGGTCAATTTCATTAACTTGAGAGAGGAGACAGTTAAGCCCTCGTTATGCCATTCATACAGGTCCCTATTTAAGAGACAAGTGATTGCGCTACCTTCGCACGGTTAAGATACCGCGGCCGTTAAACTTAAAGTCACAGGGCAGGCGGGACCTCTTATATATAGAATTCAAGAGGCGATGTTTTTGGTAAACAGGCGAGGCTTGTGTTTGCCGAGTTCCTTCTTTCTCTTTTAGTTTTTCCTAAATTAGCATGCCAGTGTGGGGTTAAAGGTGGGTGGTTGAGTGTTTTTCTTGTAATCTAAAAATTTTTCATTTCCCTCTGTGGTTGGGTCCTTTAATGTTCGGTGGGGGTTCGTTCCGATGTACACTTGTGCTTGGAGAAAGTCTTTTACTTTCTTATTACTCATATTAGCATTGTCAATCCTATGGGGGCATAGGAGGGCCCGGTAATGTTGGGGGATTCAGAAATGTTATCAGGATTAGTGGGGAATTTTGTGTCTGAGCTTTAACGCTTTCTGTTAGGATGGCTGCTTTTAGGCCCACCAAAACACAGGTCCCTTGATTAATTATGATCTTTATCCTCCTGGTAAAGTTGTATCTTGTGTTAGAGGAGCTGTACCTCCTCTAAATAACTCCTTTGCATTCTTTTGGTCGGTGGACATAGGTTTTATTTGATTAAAGAAAGCAGAGGGCTGAACTTCTATCCAATTCTCGGGCAACCAGCTATAACTAAGTTCGGTAGGTCTGTCACCTCTACTCGAAGCTCTTCCCACTCTTTTGCCACAGAGATGGGTGTGCCCTATTAATAGGCTGTCTTGGAGTAGCTCACTTAGTTTCGGGGGGCTAGACTAAAATTCTTTTTGCCTAGCAAGTACTAGCTAAATCATGATGCAAAAGGTACGAGGGGGGATCTCTGCTTTGTAGGGCTTTACTGGGTTGTTTCACTTCTCTTTCAGCTTTCCCTTGCGGTACTTTTTCTATTGCTCGGATATCTTTTTCTATCTCCTATACTAAAGAGGAAAAATGGTTTGTTTATTATTATTAGGGTGTTTGGGTTTATTAATGTTTGGTTGTTGTGTTCGGTTGTTTAGGCTAGCTATTGGGCTTTCAGGGTAATCCGACTTGCACGGATGACTTCTCGGTGTAAGGGAGATGCTTTTCTATCTTAGCTATACTCTGATTTATCCAAGTGCACTTTCCAGTACACTTACCATGTTACGACTTGCCTCCCCTTTGCAATTGAAAGGTTTTATTTAAAAGATATAAGGAGCTTGGGGAGAGTGACGGGCGGTGTGTGCGCGCTTCAGGGCCAGTTTCAGGGGGACTCTCTATTTCCCCCTTACTACTAAATCCTCCTTCAGATATATATTTCAGCTTATCATCCGTGTTCTCTAATATAGAGAATGTAGCCCATTTCTTCCCTTTCCGTACGCTACACCTCGACCTGACGTTTTGGGCTGTGCCAATTTTGTTTATTAATAATCCTTCACAGGATAAGCTGACGACGGTGGTATATAGGCGGGTAAAACAAGAAAAGGTGAGGTTTAACGGGGGTTATCGGTTCTAGAACAGGCTCCTCTAGGTGGATCTAAAGCACCGCCAAGTCCTTTGGGTTTTAAGCTTATGCTCGTAGTACCCAGGCGGATAGCAGTGTAGTTAGCTATCAATGTTTAGGGCTAGGCATAGTGGGGTATCTAATCCCAGTTTGTGCCTTAGCTTTCGTGGGTTCAGAAGTTGTAAAGCCACCTTCGTTGTTGTGCTTCTAGTTTTCGTATGCGTATAACAGCTTTGAAAACATTCGGCTTTAATTATTAGAGGTTTCTTAACCACGCTTTACGCCGGCGTCTATCAGCTTGGGCCTCTCGTATAACCGCGGTGGCTGGCACGAGTTTTACCGGCCCTCTTGGCCTTGACTAAGTCAAGTTTTCACTTATGGCTTAATGTTTATCACTGCTGAGGTCCCTTGAGGGTGTGGCTAAGCAAGGTGTCTTGGGCTAACGGGGGTTGTGCCTGATACCAGCTCCTTGGCTCCTTGGTGGGAAGTTAGGGGCATTCTCACAGGGGTGCGGATACTTGCATGTGTAAGTTAGGCCAGAGTTGATAGAAAGGTCAGGACCAAGCCTTTGTGCTTTCGGGGCTTTCTAGGGCCCATCTTAACATCTTCAGTGTCATGCTTTACTTAAGCTACGATAGC